CATTAATTGCCGGAAATATATCGTATGCATCGATATGAAAAGAAAATATTTGATACGCGAAGCCATGATTTGATGGATTTCTTTTTCTATAGATATATCATATTTTATGGAAATAATAGAAATGTAAATTGATCTTCTCTTGTGTTCGAAAAAAGAATATTAAAAAAAATGACTTGTATGTTGGAGCTTGGAATAAGCCCTTCCGCGTGGAGAAAGGGAATAGCAAATTATTCCTATAGAACCTCTAGGAACAAGAGGATTTAATCGTAAATATCGACAGATTCTTACGGAGTACAAACCAAAGAAGTATTAAAAACAAAAATGAAAAAAAGATCCACTGTTCGAATTTCATCTCTATCGAATTTGAATATCAGAATAGTAGATATAGTTATGATTCAATGGGTTAGGTCCACTTACTTTTTTTTAATCTTTCCCAATTTTTTTTTTGATTGGAATAATCGAAAATAGCAATATCTGGGAATTAAAGAATATATCCTTTATTCATTAAAAAAAAGAGACTAATAAAAATGTTCTACTTTCTAACTAGAATTAGTTTACTATAATTTGAATTCATTAGAATGATAACAATAACTTATTAAAATTCAGAATTCCATTTTCTAATGAAATTCTACGATTCCTTAGTTTTTTTTATTAGAAATAAAAACAATATCTCTATTCTTCCTTCAAATATGAATACTACTGCTGGAGTTTTATGAAAAAGGTACAAAGCCCCTTATCGGATTTGAACCGATGACTTACGCCTTACCATGGCGTTACTCTACCACTGAGTTAAAAGGGCTCCGCTTGATTCAATTCCTTATTCAGGAATAAGCCAATATGAGTCTAGTACATATATTTGTTACTGCGTATACTTCTGATATAGATACGATTAGAATTTATATAGATAAGATTAGAATATATGCACATAGATATATATATATTATCCACATAGCGACTCATTAAGGAACAAAAAATTCGATTTACCTAGTGATAGTGAATAGAATAGTGAATAGAATATAGTTAATAAAAGGGTTTATTGATATTAGATTTGATAAATATCAATGTAATGAATTATTTCAAAACCGATTCGAATTGAAGTCATCCTCATCATAACGAAATTAATTGTATTGAGTATTGATACATGTACCCACCAATTCCAATATTTTATCGAATCATTGAAAAATGGATTTCTATTTTCCTGTCCTTCAACCAATTCTTATTGAAAAAAAAAAATTTCAATAACTTGTTGATCCCTATCCTTCTACCCGATTTTCAGATTGATTATCGGTTTTTTACGGCTTAGGATGAAATAGAGATATACCTACCGAATCTTAACAATGAATAAAAGTGAAAGAAATGAAGTTTTTACCCCCGCCTTTTCCAGCAAACCAATCATTCCCAGAAAGGATCCTATCTTTCTTTCGCATTACTCATCCTATTTTTCTTTTTTGGAATTATAGATTGGCGATTGGAATGAACAATTTCGAAATCGTAATGATGAACCCAAAAATTCTATGTTATGGAATTCTATTATGAAAAATGGAAAGATCCCTCTAATCGAATCATATCATTCCAATCTATATTGACAATTAAAAAAAAAACTGTTTATACTATGAACGTAGTATAACGGCGGTCGGGAAAGTAGGCCCCCATCGTCTAGTGGTCCAGGACATCTCTCTTTCAAGGAGGCAACGGGGATTCGACTTCCCCTGGGGGTAGGGTACTACGAAAGGAAGTTGATCATGGATTATCAAAAAAGACTAAAATTGATTCTTCCTGGGTCGATGCCCGAGCGGTTAATGGGGACGGACTGTAAATTCGTTGGCAATATGTCTACGCTGGTTCAAATCCAGCTCGGCCCAATAATTTGCCGATCCACCATGAAATGATATAATCCATTTGTTGTTCTCCGGAAATGGCCGATGTGCTCGGATACGGAAGAAAATAAAATATGATAAATATCTAGCACTCTTTTTTTACGTACCATATTACATATATATATAAATATATATATAATATATAAATATATTTCGGAAGTTCGAATCTTGATAATGATCTAGATTCATATCAGGATCTCTAAGTATAAAGTATAAGGAAAGGATTAAGGTAAAACAAAAGATTAAAGTAAATAAAAAAGAGTCTTTGTTTTTTACGGATTACGAGTAATCCGTGTCGATCTCTCTAAATAAAGTGCGTATTGATATATATATCAATAATATATATATAAGTCCCGCCTCTGTCAGTTACAGCAAAACGATTCTCTAATCTAAAATCGAAAAAAGAAAGGGTTTGAATGAAATCATAAGAATATCTATGCTGTACGCCCTTTTCCCTGGGATTGTAGTTCAATTGGTCAGAGCACCGCCCTGTCAAGGCGGAAGCTGCGGGTTCGAGCCCCGTCAGTCCCGATGGATACAATAAAAAAAAAAAGACATCAATTCATTTCGTGTGTGAAAGGGAATCAAAATAACAATAAAAATAACAAACAAAATCTCATTCCTAACAGGGATCCCTCTTTTTTCTTTTTCTTTCTTCGTCGGAACCTTTATCTTAAAGTTACGGAATTTTTGATTGCATCGGAAACAACATTTTTGGAATTTGGTATGGATAAAAGATCTTCCTATGTTATACTATTCAATTCTCGACGATGAATCGATTTGATAGCTCAGATATTGTTATTCATGATATTGATCCCCATTTGATATCATCGAGATGTAATTTATACCATTGAATTTACCGACGAAAGATTTATCATCTCTATGGGATTAAATCCCGAGTTATTTATTGGAAATTAAAGAGAAATAAAGCATAGAGATTATGGAAGTAAATATTCTCGCATTTATTGCTACTGCACTGTTCATTCTAGTTCCTACTGCCTTTTTACTTATAATTTACGTAAAAACGGTAAGTCAAAGTGACTAATTTTACTTAAACAAACATGATTTCTTAATTCATGTCAATGCAATGAATAAAAAAAAAAAAAAGATTCTATTTTTGGTCTTAAGGTTTAAATGAAATAATCGGACTAGAATCAACAGAATTCTATAAAATCCGGATAGGATAGTATGGTAGAAAGAAATCAAATCGATTTCTTTCTACCATATTATCTATCTATTATTGTAGTGTAAAAAGTTTTACTCTATAAAATAATATGGATCAATCTACAATATGTATCTTCATATTCATATATATCTTCTTATCTATATATATATAGAATCTCAATTACATTATATGTAATGTACATAGCATAGTATCCCAATTTTATTCTTTGTTTCATCTATTTGATTTGTATTGGTTCCAATCAATCTGTAATAATCCAAAAGCAACTCTTATTCTTCCTATTCGAATTTTTGGATTTATGATTCTTTTCAATACCAATCCCGGTATCATATAAAAAAATCAAGTAATCTTTTTAGCATTTCCAAGAAGTAATTGATTAAATAGTTGTTATTAAATAGTTAACAGATGATCCGGAATCCAATTTCGAACAAAAAAAATAAAAAAAAATAAATAAAACAAGCAAGTGGTAAGGTAAATACGTAATATGGTATTCGCCTAAGGCAACGCCAACATCTTATTATGTGTAGTATCTCGTTAGACAACTCCTATGTCGATTTTGTTTCCTATCGAACTTGTGTATCCGCTTAATAATCAATAACAGAACTATATATATAGTTCTCTTTTTGAAAAAAGAAAAGGAGTGTTAGAGGGGTTTCCGTGGTTCCTCATTTTCGATATATAACTTTGGTAAGAGCCAGTTCATCTAAATGGAAATCTTAGGAAGAATTCGGTTGGAATAGGAGTCCATTTCCCATTTTTTTTGTATCCCCTTGACACGAACATGGGAATAATTCAAATATTTGTTTGATTGAAAGAGTATTTTGTATTTCTATATTATGCATAGAATACATTACACCACTCGAATACAATAGACAGACTTCCGAAATGCGGATATATTTGAATTCAATTAATTGGTATTAATTTAAAATTGATATTAATTAATTAAATACAAATACTTAAATTCAATAGTATAAAAAATTTCAGAACCCAGTTATAAAACAATTGATACAGTTTGATCCCTTAACTCAATTAGTAGGACCTTTAAAGTCCACTTCTTCCCCATACTACGAGAGAAAGGGAAAATGTAAAAACTACCATTAAAGCAGCCCAAGCAAGACTTACTATATCCATGTCGATTTTTTCTCCTATCTCTATTAACAATATCAATATGAAGGAATTATTTCAGTATTGTTCACTAATTCTTCTTGTTTTATTTTCTTTTTTTTTATTATTAATCACTAATAATACTATAAACTATAATAATAGTGGAATCGCTGGTACAGAGTCAAAAAGGGATTCTATTCTGGCCTAACACTATTAACACGAAACAATCTAATAAATCCAATTAGAAAGAACGTCTAACAAGTTTTTATCTGATTTCTAGTAGAATCGGAAAACATTACGGATAAAAAAATATCCGGAAACTTCCTTGGAAATATTAAAGAAATTTTTGTTACTAACAGGTAGGAATACAAAGACCTATGTTTTTATTTTGTTTCCTCTCTTTTTATTAAAAGGTAGAATATATATATATAGAATCAAGACAGATTACTTTGCATACTCTTATTTCCATTTGAGTAATCCTTACTGTCTCCCGATTCATTCTCTAAAACAATCAAATCAGTAGAAAGCCTATTAAACTCTTTCTTTGACTAGAGGTTACCGAAAAGAAATCTTTTCTTAATTAATCTTTTTTATTCTATTAGAATTCTAATTTTTTTATTCTATTAGAATTCTAATAGAATAAAAATAAATAATAAAAAAGATTAATTAAGAAAATGAATTTTATTCAATAATAATATTATATTAAAATAAGAACTATTAAAAAAAAAAAGAAAGCCAATTAGCTATTCAATCTAACTAATATTGAATAACTGCCGGAACGCTCATATACTTTCATGAGTCTGTATGCAAGGTTTCTTCTGCCCCTTCCCCAACTAAAAATGGAATTAGATTCTCTGTCCGACCTATCCCTATCCAATCTAATTCAAGACCCGGTCAGTAGACATACACTACAGTAGTAATGGAGTAAAAGGACTATCATCTCAAGATTTATCGATTCCTTTTCACTACTAGAATCATTCCTTGAGTCCGTGACGCAAAGATTTACAGCATTTTAGGGAACAATCCCCCCCCCCTCCATGCTTAGAATTTAGAATCAAAGCAGTCTCACGAGTTCTTTTCTCCCGCTTTGCTTCTACTGTAAAAAAAATGCAAGTTTTCTATCAACAAAACGGAAAAAACTAGTTCAATTCTCTTGTCGATCAGAGGCGACACCCGGATTTGAACTGGGGAAAAAGGATTTGCAGTCCCCCGCCTTACCGCTCGGCCATGCCGCCAAAACTAAAACTATATAAAATATATATCTGAGAATACCCCCCCTTTTTTTTATTGAAAAAACAAACGTGCACCTTCAGCGACAAATGCAAAAATGGAAGAACAAAATGGAACCGTTAACTATTAATTCCGGAACGATTCTTGAATTTGAATCGAGAATATGGTGTTTTGTCTTTATGAGATAAGAAAATCCAATTTGATACATAATTAATCAATATTGTTCTTTTTATTGAAAAAAAAAAATCCTTCTCCATTTCAATTATAACAGCAACTGTCAGTATATGTAAACCCTAGAACATAAATTTGAATTGTTACACAAATAATATCTAATCGGGTATCTTATCCATATTCCGTATGGAATAGGTATACTCTAGAGAATTTATAATAAAATTCTCGTGCTCCCATTTTTTTTAACAATTTTTTTTTTTTTCATTAAATAAATTGAATAGAAAATCCAAAATTACCACAACATGCTCTGTCCCGAACGAATAGGACCGCCATAAAGTAAGAGACATATATATAGATAGCTATAGCGAGAGTTAGATTTATTTGTGCATGTTTAATAAATACAAGCTTTATTACGCACTCCAATCGTATTCTCAAAAAAAGGGGGGGGGGGGTAAAAAAAAATCTGTCGTCTCTGCGAATTCTAATTCTTTTTTTTTTTTGAACAATTTTGAAAAAAGGGGTTAAGTGCTAAAAAAATCAATTCTATATTGTTTCTGATTATTAGATTAGGTATTTATCGAGCAGAGCAAATCCCGAGTTGATTTTTTTTTTTCTGGTATCCAATCGAATTGAAATATGTAATATCATAACATAATAATGTTAGAAATGGAATCCATTTTTGTTTTGATATTCTTAAAAAAAAACCAGAAGTCTAGGTGGATTTTTTCAATTCCTTTCCATTTAGAATTTTGATTCTATCTGTTTGTTTTGTTGCAAATTCCAATTTGAGTATAAAATTCGATTCATTTCATAACAGGTATTTCATATACAGAGTTAGTTAAAAAGATTTCATGTGATTCAGTAAAAAGAACAGAAATTCCATTATTGCTAAATCTATTCATGTGATTCGATGAAGAATGAAACAGCAAATCATGGGATATTTTCTATAAAATAGAAAGGGGAAATTGAAAATAAAATGATTGGGGGTGAAAATGCGGGAATGTCTACAATACCCGAGTTGAATCAGATACAATTTGAAGGGTTTTGTAGGTTCATTGATCGGGGCTTAAGAGAAGAACTTTATAAGTTTCCAAAAATTGAAGATCCGGATCAAGAAATTGAATTTCAATTATTTGCGGAAACATACCAATTGGTAGAACCCTTGATAAAAGAAAAAGATGCTGTATATGAATCACTTACTTATTCCTCTGAATTATATGTATCCGCGGGATTAATTTGGAAAAGCAGTAAGGATATCCAAGAACAAACAATTTTTATTGGAAACATTCCTCTAATGAACTCTCTGGGAACTTCTATAGTAAATGGAATATATAGAATTGTAATCAATCAAATATTGCAAAGCCCTGGTATCTATTACCGGTCAGAATTGGACCATAACGGAATTTTGGTCTATACTGGCACCATAATATCGGATTGGGGGGGAAGATTAGAATTAGAGATTGATAGAAAAGCAAGGATATGGGCTCGTGTGAGTAGGAAACAGAAAATATCTATTCTAGTTCTATTATCAGCTATGGGTTCGAATTTAAGCGAAATTCTAGAGAATGTTTGCTATCCTGAAATTTTCTTGTCTTTCCTGAATGATAAGGAGAAAAAAAAAATTGGGTCAAAAGAGAATGCTATTTTGGAGTTTTATCAACAATTTGCTTGTGTAGGCGGAGATCCAGTATTTTCTGAATCTTTGTGCAAGGAATTACAAAAAAAAATTTTTCAACAAAGATGTGAATTAGGAAGGATTGGTCGACGAAATATGAACCGAAGGCTGAATCTTGATATACCTCAAAACAATACATTTTTGTTACCGCGAGATATATTGGCAGCTGCGGATCATTTGATTGGAATGAAATTTAGAATGGGTACACTTGACGATATGAATCATTTGAAAAATAAACGTATTCGTTCCGTAGCAGATCT